GAATACCCTCGTTTAAAAGAATATTTTTAGTGTAGAAAGTCTCAAATTCAGGATCTTCCGCTGCACGGATTTCCTGGGAAACAAAGTCATAGGCACGTAAGTTCAGAGCTAGGCCAACTACGCCAATAGCACTCATCCATAAACCGGTGACGGGTACAAATAGCATAAAGAAATGTAACCAACGTTTATTGGAAAAAGCAACACCAAAGATTTGGGACCAAAAGCGGTTAGCAGTTACCATTGAATAAGTTTCTTCAGCTTGAGTTGGATTAAAAGCACGGAAGGTATTTGCACCATCACCATCTTCGAATAGAGTGTTTTCTACGGTAGCCCCATGAATAGCGCATAGCAGAGCCGCACCTAATACTCCAGCAACTCCCATCATATGAAATGGGTTCAACGTCCAATTATGAAATCCTTGGAAGAAAAGGATGAATCGAAATATAGCTGCTACGCCAAAACTCGGTGCAAAGAACCAACCAGATTGTCCCAGTGGATAAATAAGGAATACAGAAACAAAAACAGCGATTGGACCAGAGAATGAAATTGCATTATAAGGCCGCAATTGAACAGACCGAGCAAGTTCAAATTGACGTAACATGAAACCTATTAGTGCAAAAGCCCCATGGAGAGCGACAAAAGTCCACAGACCACCTAATTGACACCAACGAGTAAAATCCCCTTGTGCTTCCGGGCCCCATAGTAGCAACAAAGAGTGTGCTAAACTATTGGCAGGGGTGGAAACTGCCGCGGTTAAGAAATTGCAACCTTCCAAATAGGAACTAGCCAATCCATGGGTATACCAAGAAGTTACAAAAGTAGTCCCTGTAAACCACCCCCCTAAAGCAAAATAAGCACAAGGAAAGAGCAATAGGCCGGACCATCCTACAAAAACGAAACGGTCTCTTCGTAACCAGTCGTCCATAATATCAAATAGATCATTTTCTTCTTTAGGAATTCTACCAAGGGCTATAGTCATAGTGATCCTCCTATTCAATTACTTCAACCATTTCCGAGCATCTCATCTTATTTCCAAGGCATATGATAATTTGATTATCTGTAGACGATTTCTTTCTCGTTTAATGCCCTTTTTCAATGGTCTCGAAGATAGAAATTTTGGATTTGTATCTATGGGGTCACAACCGAGGTCGTGGTAAATTCATGAATTTCATTCGATTAATTTTTCTTATACTCTTCTCTTATACTATAGAAATAAGGAAATAAACATTTGAATTCAGTGTTATTCCAGGATTCCTATTTCAAAGCCTATCTTTTAAGGGAAAACCCCTCTTTTCTCATTCGATTTTTATTGCATGGGTGGAAGAACAAAAAGAGGATTCAGAAAAACAAAAAAGAAAGATATTGAAAAGAAAAATTGACTTTCGAAATCCATTTTTATGTGTAACGGAAAAGAGTTGGGATTTCTTCTTATTCCTATAGAACGTTTAGTAACAAGAATATGAAATCATAAATAGTGAAAAATTCTTGTCTTGCGCGGTCTAAGTCTAAGGAAATACAAAAAATCCGGTTATACAACAATTTCATTCACATCGAATTTTTATATCAGAATAGCGGATAGAGGTATCATTCAAGGGGTCAGGTCTACTTACTTTAGCTTTCTTTCCAATTTTATGGTGGCTTTGATAAGAATCCTTTTTGCTTTGTTGATAAATAATAAAAAAAAAAAAAGAATTTTTTTATAACCTGCTTTTTTTATTCTAACAAGTCCTATACGGAAATGCCCGTAAGAGAAAATATATATAACTGTCTCTCAACCTATATCGAATTTAGGAAAGAAAAAACAAGAATTTTCTTCTTTTTTTTTATTAACATTAAGAAAAAAGAATATAACTAAAAAGGAATTGGCAATATAATTTTTATGCACTTTTCATTTTAAAATGAAAAAAAAAAGAAGAATTTTTTGCAATCGTTATTTCTTACCTCTGTTATATCACGAAAACCTTTCGATTTGGAACGGGGAGAGATGGCTGAGTGGACTAAAGCGGCGGATTGCTAATCCGTTGTACAATTTTTTTGTACCGAGGGTTCGAATCCCTCTCTTTCCGCCCCCTTGGATCATTTGGGACTTTCGAATTGTAAGGAATTCTGACCCCCGGATTTTTTCATAGATAAATGTACGAAATAAATTCAATTTGTAAGAAAAAATTCCCAAAAATTGGGGATTTTTACTCCTCACGCCCAGGATTACGTCCTGGGTCATTAGATAGGAATCCAAAGATAAAGAGAGAAACAAAGAATATCACTACTGTATAAACAAAAAGTTTGAGAGTAAGCATTACATAATCTCCAAGATTTTTTTTAAGGAATAGATTACCCGTTTTTCCTTACCACACAGATCCACTAGGATGGGTTTTGTTTATTTTGCCACCTAAAAATGCAAAAATCTATTAAAAAAAAAAATAGCAAGAATTCCTTTATAATAAGCACTCTTATCAATATCAAAAATTCGTTTAGGTATTGTGTGGGTACCTAAAGGTACCCGCTCAACGTAGGTGCAGGGGGGTAGAAAGGCTGATCCAAGATTATTGCTGCAGCTATACATTCAATGTAGAAGAATTTTAATTTTAGAATCGAGGGTTCATAATATAAGACTTCTAGGCTCTTATCCATTTTTTTCTTTTTTGAAATAAATACATCATTCAATTTGGCGGACATAGACATAATAGTAAAGATTTCATCGAAAACTTACAGCAGCTTGCCAAACAAACGCTAATAGAAAAAAGAATACAGGTATGACAGGCATAACATCCACGATTGGGTTGAAAATGGCATAAGCTTCGGGTAATTTGGCGAAGAAAAAACTAGTTGGATTTGGATAAAGAAAAGAGTTAAAACAGATACAGGTTAAACTAAGTATATTAGGCATAACAAGCATTTCGTTCTTGTAGAGTAGATAATTGGATTTTGATTGAGTTATTTTTCTAAGGGAAAAAGGAAAAGAAAAGGGGATTCAAAATCCTTTTTTCTTCAGACTTTCCCAAACACAAAATACCTCCTTGTGTTCGCATTCTCAAATGAAAATGGAAGAAATTCGACTTTCATATAATATCTTAATAGAATTCCATGTAATGATCAATGCATTTTTTGAATTCTATATTATCCGTATGTCTAGAATCCTAGCAAGAAAATATTCCTCATTTTTTAGGTAATTGAAGTGGGATTGACGTTTAATATATAAACCACTACTGTTTATTATTATTAGTGTCGCATAAAAGAAATGGGGCGTGGCCAAGTGGTAAGGCAGCGGGTTTTGGTCCCGTTACTCGGAGGTTCGAATCCTTCCGTCCCAGATTTTTTCTGATGAAACGAAAGATAGAATCGTATTGTGCCCTGCACGACACAAAAGTTTATTAAAGAGAATAATTCTCTCTTATGAACTCTTAGATTAGATGCATTTCTAGTCAAATTGATTATCTTTTATGTGTTTTGAAATTAGGACTTCTTAGATAAACTTTATACTCCATATCCATGAAGTGGAAATTCTTAAAGGATACATTTGACACCCAATGTGAAAGAAAAGAAGTACTCCTATTTCTTTTTCTCGAACTAAAGAACTAAAGTAAGTAAAAAAAAAAGGAGAGTATCCTAATTCTATGTTTCATGGCCAGATTAAAGAATAGGATGTTTTTAGTTTCAGCACAGGCCTTAAAACTTTTGACCAAGATCGGCGTGAGAAAAAAGAAAAGAGCTTTCATTCTACGGATAGGGACTCGATTTTTCTATTTTAGGTATTATCTTATTTGCAAATATCCATTTCTAAATCAATGGAACGCGAGGATTAGAAATAAATGCATATATTCTGTCTACTCGACTTTCGAATTGATTGAAAAAAAAAAATCATATTTTTTTTTCTTTTTTCTTTCTTTTTTTACTCGAGTCGAAGAAGTATGAGAATTTTTTAACTACCAAAAAACTGCCAATCTTTTCATTGGCATAGTTTATTTGGTTATTCATTGGCATAGTTTATTTGGTTAATAGTTAATTGTTTTTGTTACAGAAAAATATATTAGTAATTAAATTTATTACACTTTTTTGGGGTTGGTAGTTTATTTATTGGAGAAACAGAGTAGATCCTTCTCGCTTTAGGATTGATCATCTCGAGTTTTCTGTTAAGGATGGAAATTCAATAATAAATAAGTCTTAAGCAAACTTTTTTATTCATCTTTTTCAAACTATGTTTCATTCATATGATAGAATATGGGTTTAAATAAATTGGATCTTTGCTTTGCGGAGTCTTCCCCGATAAATACTTATTTCTTTTATCTTCATAGAAAGCAAGTTTGAATTAGTAGACAAAACCAATGACTAATGACTATTCATGATTCCATCCATATTGGATCAATTTTCGATACCGCTTTGTAATAAAATTAGAGGAATGTTATGGTAAAACTTCGTTTAAAACGATGTGGTAGAAAGCAACGTGCGACTTGAAGGACATAATCAATTGTGGATTTTGCTCTCCATCATTTTCCATAATAATGAAAATGCTCTTAGCTCGACATAGTCTGTTTTATTTGTCCCAAATCGAATTTGCGCTGGGTTGTTTGTAAGTAAATAGTATACGATGGAGCTCGAGAGGACAGAATTTTTTTTATCAAGGGAAAGAATCTAGGGTTAGTGAAAACTAATAAATTAGGCCAACTTTGTCAGTCTATCCTTAATAGAGAAATCGAAAGGTTAAAATTAAGAAAAAAGTCCAATTTGGGAAGATTGGAAAAACTTTTTTTTTCCATTATTTTTTTCCATTAAAAGTCTATCAGAATTAATCGTTCATATTCGATTTCTATAGAAGAGGGAAATGCTTTATCGAAGGAAATAAGAAAAAAAGAAAGGGTATGTTGCTGCCCTTTTGAGAGAAAAAAGAATAGGAATTCCCGAAGTAATGTCTAAACCCAAGGATTTCACAAATCAAAGATAAAGGATTCCGGAACAAGTAAACGCGATTTTCAACCGTCTCAACAATAGAATTAGATCAGAATAATGAAAAAAAAAAAAAGTAAATTTGTTCGAGATAAGATAAAGAAAAGAGTTTATAGACGACTCAAAAAATTTCGAAGGATTTTTCTTTTCAAGTTTGTCAGTCAAAATTAGTCAACTTGAGTCATGAGTATAAATGAAATTGATTTTCTCTTTTCTGTAAGGAAATTAATGCAAGTCATAGTCTAATTTCTATCTACTTGTATTATAGATAGAGATTCGAATCATTTTCTCGAGCCGTATGAGGAGAAAACCTCCTATACGTTTCTAGGGGGGGCCTTGTTTATCTACATCTATCCCAATAAGCTGTCTATCGAATCGTTGCAATTGATGTTCGATCTCGAAGAGAAGGAAGAGATCTTCGAAAAGTGGGTTTTTATGATCCGATAAAGAATCAAACTTGTTTAAATGTTCCAGTTATTCTCTATTTCCTTGAAAAGGGTGCTCAACCCACAAGAACTGTTTATGATATTTTAAGGAAGGCAGAATTCTTTAACGATAAAGAAAAAGAAAGAACTTTGAGTTAATTGAAGAGCTAAATGAATAAATAAAGTAAGAGAGGGTCACTAGTACCCCTTAATTATTTAGACACAATTTGCCTCTTTCTTAGTCCTATTTTTTTTTTTGCTGCATTTATGTCGTGCCAATCCAACAAAAGCCTATATTTTCTTTTTTTTGTATCTAATTGCTTTTCTTATCTTTGTATTTACATTGACAAAGGTCTATTGAACAAATAGAATCTGTAGATAGATGGATCTATTTATCGTCACTCAATATTAGGTATTTCTGTCTACACTTCGCCTAAATAATAGGGTTGTCCTCCTTGCATGTACTCTCATATAAAATTTTTTTATTTAAAGAAATTCAAATTGCTAAAAAAACGACAATTTTTCCATTGTGATTGGAGCCGCTCCTTTTTTCACCTTAGTGAAATTTAACCGGATCTGTTCATTTTGGTATTTGTGTATTTTTTTTAATGGGCGCTAAAATTTTTCTTTTGATGTCTTGCTAACTCAATATTTTGACAGGGGCGTACGGTGTAATTCCATCGATTTTTGGATTTCGATCGTATCTAAGATCCTATTTTATCTGGGTTGCTAACTCAATGGTAGAGTACTCGGCTTTTAAGTGCGACTATGATCTTTTACACATTTGGATGAAGCAACAAATTCGTCCAGACTCTTGGTAGAGTCTAGAAGACCACGACTGATCCTCAAAGGTAATGAAGGGAAAAAATAGCATGTCGTAATAAAATCAATTTCTTTTTTTTTGAATTTCTAGGTCTAGCGAATAAATGGATAGAGCCTGGTTCTAATTCTGGTAAAAAAAAAAAGCAACGAGCTTAACTTCTTAATTGGAATGATTCCCTGATCTAATTAGACGTTAAAAATAGATTAGTGCCTGATGCGGGGAAAGGTTGGGTTTTACTGTCAGTGGACCCCTCACCTTTTTTTTAGAAATCCTAATTATTCTTGATTATGGATTGAAAAGGAATGTTATGAATTGAATGTGTAAAAGAAACAGTATATTGATAAAAACACTGTATTCCAAAGTCAAAAGAGCGATTGGCCTGCAAAAATAAAAAAAAGATTTGTTCTTTTTTTTGTAATTAAAACAAACAAAAACGAATTCGATAGAAAAGGAGCTAAAAAAGAAAAGATCTATGGATTAGACTTCTTTCCAGGGTTTGTATTAAAAAATGCAACATCCTGTTTTGACCATATTGCACTATGTATCATCATTTGATAAACCGAGAAATACTTTTTTCTCTGATTCAAGTAGAAATACAAATGGAAAAATTCGAAGAGTGTTCAGAAAAACAGAAATCTCGTCAACAATACTTCATCTACCCACTTCTCTTTCAGGAATATATTTATGCATTTGCCTATGATTATGGATTAAAAGGTTCTGAACCTGTGGAAATTCTTCGTTGTAATAACAAGAAATTTAGTTCACTACTTGTGAAACGTTTAATTATTCGAATGTATCAGCAGAATTTTTTGAGAAATTCGGCTAATCGTCCTAACCAAGATCGATTGTTGGATCACACCAATTATTTGTATTCTGAGTTTTATTCTCAGATTCTGTCTGAGGGGTTTGCGATCGTTGTAGAAATCCCATTCCCACTAGTAGAATTATCTTGTCCAGAAGAAAAAAAAATACCAAAGTTTCAAAATTTACAATCTATTCATTCACTATTTCCCTTTTTAGAAGACAAATTTTTGCATTTAGATTATCTATCACATATAGAAATACCCTATCCTATCCATTTAGAAATCTTGGTTCAACTCCTTGAATACCGGATCAAAGATGTTCCATCTTTGCATTTATTGCGATTCTTTCTCAACTGTTATTCGAATTGGAATAGTCTTATTACTTCAATGAAATCCTTTTTTCTATTTTCAAAAGAAAATAAAAGACTATTTCGATTCCTATATAACTCTTATGTATCAGAATATGAATTTTTCTTGTTGTTTCTTCGTAAACAATCTTCTTGCTTAC